ATTATTAGACGACTTGAAAGTTTTCGTTTGTGACGTTTGCGATGGTTATATAGAACTAATCATAAAGATATTGGGACTCTATATTTTCTTTTTTCTATTTGGTCTGGTTTAATAGGAACTGCTTTTAGAGTAATTATTCGAATGGAGTTAGCTATTCCAGGGACTTTATTGGATGATGGTCAATTATATAATACTATTGTCACTGCTCATGCTTTAGTAATGATTTTTTTTTTAGTAATGCCTATGATAATGGGCGGTTTTGGAAATTGGCTTGTTCCTTTAATGTTAAGAGCTCCTGATATGGCTTTTCCTCGACTAAATAATTTAAGGTTTTGACTTTTACCTATGGCTATGCTTTTGTTGGTGAGGTCAGCTTATGTTGAAAGTGGAGCTGGGACTGGTTGAACTGTTTATCCTCCTCTTTCTAGAAATATTGCTCATTCTGGTCCTTCGGTAGATTTGGCTATTTTTTCTCTTCATTTAGGAGGTATTTCTTCTATTTTGGCTTCAATTAATTTTGTTGTTACTAGGTTTTGTATGCGTCCTGGAGCACAAAAATTAATTCGGACTACAATGTTTATTTGGTGTATTGTAGTAACTGGAATTTTGTTGATTATTGCAATGCCTGTATTAGCTGGAGCTCTTACTATGTTATTAACTGATCGAAATTTTAATACTTCATTTTTTGATCCAGTTGGTTTAGGAGATCCTTTATTATTTGTTCATTTGTTTTGATTTTTTGGGCATCCAGAAGTATATATTTTGATTTTACCAGGGTTTGGAATGATTTCTCATGTAGTAAAGACTGGAAGAGGAAAGTATGAGTTGTTTGGAAAGCTTCCTATAATTTATGCTGTTTTGTCTATTGGGATTTTAGGTTTTATTGTTTGAGGTCATCATATGTTTACTGTAGGAATAAATGTTGATAGCCGAGCATACTTTAGAAGTGTAACTTTGATTATTGCTGTTCCAACTGGTGTAAAAGTTTTTAGTTGGTTAGCTACAATGCACGGTGGACACATTCGAAATTGAGCTATGATGTATTGGGCTGGTGGTTTTATTATATTGTTTACTGTGGGTGGGTTGAGAGGTATTATTTTGGCTAGAGCGTCTTTAGATACAATTTTACATGATACTTATTATGTAGTAGGTCATTTTCATTATGTATTAAGAATGGGTGCTGTTTTTGCTATGTTTGCTGGCTTTCATTATTGATATCCTATAGTAACTGGAGTTGGTTTACATCCTGTTTGAAGAAAAGGTCAGTTTTGAAGAATGTTTATTGGGGTTAATTTTACTTTTTTTCCTCAACATCTTTTAGGGATGAGCGGAATGCCACGGCGATATCCTGACTATCCTGATACTATACATGTTTTTAATTTAGTTTCAAGTTGAGGGTCTATTGTTTCTTTAGTGAGACTATTTTCTTTTCTTTTTATTTTGTGGGAAAGAATGTTATCTCAGCGATGTCTTGCTTTTCCTATGGTATTTGATACTGAGTTGGAGTGGTCTTCTGCTGATTTTCCGATGCGATTTCATAATATAAGACAGAGATGTTATAGGCATGTTTCTGGGTTTAAGAAGCGATGTTCAGCTAAAAGAATAGTTGAATAATATTTTGTAAAATTTAATTTTTTTAAGGTTATATTTATAGTATAAAAGAATAGTTTAAATTTTTTTGAGAGTTTGATCACAGTTGAGGTTTCCTGATCCAAAGACTGAAAACGCCAAGAATTTGATTTTATATCATGATATTACTTTGGTTGTAGTAGCAGTGGTTTTAGTTTTGGTAGTTTGGTTTTTGGCAATTTTTTTAATGAGAAAAGTTATTTTTGGTGGGATAATAAATCGTTATATTCATAAAAATGATGTTTTAGAGATTGTATGGACTGTAAGTCCTTCTTTTATTTTGTTTATTTTAGGTTATATTTCTTTAGTTAATTTGTATCAAATGGAGTTGGGGGATGAGACTGAGCATTTAATTAAAGTTACAGGACATCAGTGGTACTGGGATTATGAGTATCTTTTGTCTTTTAATGACTTTTCTAAAATAGATTATAGGTTATGGTTTGGGGATATGGTAAGAAAGAATTTGGAAGAGGTAAATAGAAAAGGATTAGTATCAGTTTGAGTTGATGTTTTGATAAAAGGGTTAAATGAGTTAACTTTATCTTATGAAGGGGTTGTAGTTTCTGTTAGGTCTGAAAGGGTAAATTTAACTAACTATTTTGATTTGGAGAATTTAAAGGCTGAGTTAGGTGAAACAGCTTATGAGAGGAGGCGGGATACATTAAATGAAGAGGTAATTGCTCTTGCTGGTTTTATAGGGGTTGAGGATCGGTTAAAAGATTTTGGTTCTGTAAGAGAAGGTGGAACTATTGAAGATTTTATGTTTAGGTGGCGATTAATAAATTTATATAGGGGGATTGAAAAAGAGTTAAGAATTGGTAGGGAAAGATCTGTTTGGTTTGACTATAATTATATTTGAAGTTTAAATTTGTTAAGAGATTCTGTAATTGGAAAAAGAGCTAGAGAGTGGTTTTCTTTTGATTCTATAGTTTTAATAATGGAAGGTGATTGAATGTTAAATTATGAGTCTTTTTTAATTTCTCGTGGTGCTGATAGGGTTGAATATAGTTCTTATGAAAGAGGCTTTCGTAATGCTGATGTTAGTAATCCATGTTTTTTAGCTCATAGAAGAAATAATGAGGTTTTAGTTTGTACTACAGATGTTATACATAGTTGAGGAATTACTGAGTTGGGTGTAAAAGTTGATGCTATTCCTGGTCGGACAAATTCTTTAGCTGTAAATCCTTATTCTTCTGGGATTTGTTATGGGAATTGTTATGAGTTGTGTGGTGTTGGTCATAGAGCAATACCAATTAAAGTGGTTGTTTCTAGGTTAAAAGATACTCAGTGGCTTTTAAAAAGAATAATTATAACAACAGATGAAGTTTCTGATTTGTTTTCAAGTTGAGTTTTATTTAAGTAAATTGATAATAGGAGTATGAGAAAGTATATTTGTCTTCCAAACAAAAGGTCTAAAGTTAGCTATTATAAATTTATAGATAGTAAGTGGTGTAAAAAGCATATGTGATTTCGGCTCATAAGGTAATAGGTTTTCTTACTAATTGAGTTATTCAGTACGTAAAAATAATTGATTAATACGTCTTTTTTCTCCAGTTGTGTATGATTTACCAGCTCCTCCTAATATTACTATTATGTGGAATTTTGGTTCATTATTAGGGGTGTGTTTGATAGTTCAAATTATTTCTGGGTTAATGTTAGCAACTCACTATACTCCTGAGGTTAACCAAGCTTTTGATTCTGTTGTTCACATTATGCGGGATGTAAATAATGGTTGATTAATTCGAAGTGTTCATGCTAACGGTGCCTCTTTTTTTTTTATGTGTGTTTATATACATATTGGTCGTGGAATTTTTTATCATTCTTTCTATTTAAGAAATACTTGATTGATTGGGTGTACAATTTTTTTGTTGTTGATAGCAATTGCTTTTACTGGGTATGTCTTGCCTTGAGGTCAAATGTCTTTTTGAGGGGCGACTGTTATTACTAATTTATTTAGGGCTGTACCCTATATTGGAGGTATGTTGGTTGAGTGAATATGGGGTGGGTTTAGGGTAGGTGATGCTACTTTGAAGCGGTTTTTTGTTTTTCATTTTCTTGGTCCTTTTATTTTATTTATGTTAGTTGGAATTCATGTTATATATCTTCACGAAACTGGATCAACAAATCCTTTAGGAGTAAATAGGGATCCTGAGGCTATTCCTTTTCATAGTTATTATTTATTAAAGGATTTAGTTGGAATTTTTTTAATAATTAGGTTTTTGTTTTTTATTTGTTTTTTATTGCCTGATTTATTTTTGGATCCAGTAAATTTTATTCCTGCTGATCCTATAAGAACACCTTTACATATTCAGCCTGAGTGATATTTCTTGTTTGCTTATTCTATTTTGCGTAGGATTCCTAACAAGCTTGGTGGTGTTGTTGCTTTGCTTTTATCTGTTGTAATTTTATATATTTTACCGTTTTATCCAAAAAGGTTAGTTCGTGGAAGTCAATATAATCCTATAGCACAGTTTGTTTTTTGGGTTTTTGTTAGAAGGTTTATTATGCTTACTTTTATTGGGTCTTGTCCTATTGAACCTCCATTTGTTACTTTAGGTTTATTAAGAAGATTTGTATATTTTAGCTTTTTTTTAATTTATCCTTTGGTTTGTTTATTTTGGGATAGAATAATGGAGAAAATTATTGTAAGACGAAAAGTTAATTAATTTTGGAAAAATTTGTTTATTTTTTGTATTTTTAAAGAAAGAGTTTTTATTTTCCGAAGGGTAAAAGTTAAATTTTTAAAAAAGGTTTTAAATTTCATTCTTTTTGTATAATGACTTATAAAGATAGAAATAAAATTATTTATCCTGAAAGCTTTTGAGCTATCTTTGTATAGGGTTAATGTTTCAAAATTAAAAGAAATACAAAGATAGAAATGACATGTTTTTCGCAAAAGCTGATAGCTGGTTAAGAAAAAAATACATTTACGTGTAGATTTAAAAGTTACTGTTTTTAAAAGAAATAAAGGTAATTTTAAGTTTAAGTTATAAAGGGATGAGCTTTTATAATAATAAGAAAATTTAGGCTTTTTGTATAGTTGAAATTGCTAATCAGTAATATGTTTTCGTAAAAATAAGTTGAAATTTGTGTTTTTATTTTTATTTCTTTTTCTTTAAAAATTTTTTTTAGAGCGATAAGTATAAGATTAGTATTAATGTTTTATTATTCAAAAAAAAAGAAATTGAATTAAAATAGTTTTGTAAAATTGATTTATTTTTTAAGAATTCGGCAAATATTTTTTACGCCTGTTTAACAAAAACATGGCCTTTTGAAAATTTATATAAAAGGTTGGGCCTGCCCGGTGATCTGAAATGGTTTAACGGCTGCGATTGAAACCGTACTAAGGTAGCATAATAATTTGCCCTTTAATTGGGGGAGAGAATGAATGGTTTGACGGTAAAAAAGCTGTTTTAAAAATAATTAAAGAAGTTAACTTTTAAGTGAAAAGGCTTAAGTTTTTATAAAAGACGAGAAGACCCCGTCGAGCTTAATTACGATAGCTTTATTTAAAAGATATCTAAAATTTTATTGGGGCAATAGAAAATGAAAAGAATCATTTTTTTATAGAATAAGGATCCAGTTTTGACTGAAAAAAGCAAAAGCTACCGCGGGGATAACAGGGTAATTTTTTCTGAGAGTTCATATTTAAGAGAAAGTTTGCTACCTCGATGTTGGATTAAAATTTCTTTATGCTTGCAGCAGGTATAATAGTAGGACTGTTCGTCCTTTAAAATTTTACATGATCTGAGTTCAGACCGGTGTAAACTAGGTCGGTTTCTATCTTTATTTTAAAAAACTTTTGTACGAAAGGATCAAGTTTTTATGTATTACTTAATTAGGTAAAAATTTTTTTACCTATGCCACAAATAGCTCCTACTGCTAGATTTTTTATTTTTCTTTTTATATGATTTGTTTTTATTAGAATTTTTGTAATTGTTTGATGAACTGGGAAGCGGAAGTATAGTTTTTAATTTGCTTTTACTTTTTTATTTAGGATAATTGTTTCTTTTTTTGTAAGATGTGAGTATTTAGGATTAGGTGGAATATTAATTTTCTGTTTTTCAACTATTTTTTTACTCTTTATTTTTAGAGGTTTTCCTTTTTTCTCGTATTATGGGCTGATAAATGAATGGCTTGGGTTAGACTTTTTTGGGTTTTTAATGGTTGGTTTGGTTGTTCTTGTTTTAGTTTTAAGATTAGTGTCTATAGCAAAAGAGGTGTGTTTTGGTGGTAAAATTCCAGTTAAAGATGGTATTGAGATTCCAACAGTATTAGTTTCGGCTGTGTGTGTGGTGGTCTTTTGTGCGGCTAATTGAATAGATTTTTTTTTTTTTTTTGAGTTTTCTTTAGTGCCAACATTATGATTGATTCTTGGGTGAGGTTATCAGCCTGAGCGTTTACAGGCTGGGGTTTTTATAATAATATATACTGTTAGAGCTTCTTTGCCTTTATTATTAATTTTGTTGGTGATGTGATTGGTAGAGTCAACTGATAAGATGCTGTTAGAAAGTTTATTAATAGAGTATGATGGTTCTATTAGAAAGTGATGTTGGTTGTTTGTTATGTTGGGGTTTTTGGTAAAACTTCCTATTTATTTTTTTCATGGTTGGCTTCCAAAAGCTCATGTTGAGGCTCCCTTAGGTGGTTCAATGATTTTAGCTGGTGTTTTATTAAAGCTTGGAGGATATGGTGTGGTTCGTTTTTTGTGAATTATGTGTATAAATTTAAGAAGAGTTGTATTATGGGTGGTGGTTGTAAGATTATGAGGTGGATTCTTAAGGAGAGTAATTTGTTTGGTTCAAAGAGATTTGAAGTCTTTGATTGCTTATTCTTCTATTGGTCATATGGCAATGAGTTTAGGAGGAATGTTGAGAATATATACTGTTGGTAAAATAAGTGGTGTAGCTTTAATGTTTGCTCATGGTTTATGTTCTCCTTGTTTATTTTGTCTTGCTGCTAGGGTTTATGATTGAAGTCATTCTCGGAGGGTTGCTTTGAATAAGAATGTTTTACGTCTTTTTCCTTTACTAAGATTTTTTTGGTTTAGTTTTTGTGTTTTAAACATGGGTGTTCCTCCTTCTTTAAATTTTTTTAGGGAAGTATTTTGTGTAGCTTCGGTGTTGTGGTTAAGATGGGTATTTTCTTTTCCTGCTGGGTTAATGTGTTTTATGGCTGGTTGTTATTGTTTATTTCTATATTCTGTGGTAAATCATGGAAGGGTTCCTTTGGTTTTACGGCCTGTAAATTTAATTAATGAGCGGTATAGTTATAGATTCTTTTTTTCTTTTTTGATTTTGATGGGTGGTTTTTTTTTTATAGATTATATTTTTGTGTAACTGGTTTAGTTTATAAAAAATGTTACTTTGTGGCTGTAAAGAAAATTAATTTTAACTAGTATTACCTTTGTGGTGTAATGAACACGTTAACTTTTCGCGTTAAAGATAGATTTTAATCTTAAGGGTTTTTATGGAAATAAAGTAATTTGAACTTATTTTTAGGGCGTTCGATTCGTCCAAAAACTTGTGCATAGAGATTTGTTTTCTTCTTTTGATATTGCTTGAGGTGGGGGTGGGTATGTTTTTTGATTGTGTTCTTGATTTTCTTGTTTTATTGCTATCTTTTTTTATCTGGTTTTTATGGTATATTTTTATAAGTTTTCTTGGTGGGAAAGGTTGTTGTTAGAGGTGAGCGAAGGTCTTGAGAAAGTTATAAGAACTGAAAAAGTTAAGGTTTTTACTGGAAGAACTCATGTTTTTGTTTGTTTATTTATGTTTTTGGTTTCAATAAATATTAGTGGTCTTCTTCCTTTTATTTATCCTTTAACTTTTCATTTAATTGTTACTTCTAGATTTTCTGTTCCATTTTGATTAATAAGAGTTTTGGTAAATTTTAATTTTAATTGGAAGTTATTTTTTATTACTCAAATTGAGTCTTCTGAAGGTAAAGTTTTTATAACTTATGTGATTTCTTTAATGATGGTTGTTTCTGAGACTATTAGAATTTTAGTTCGTCCAATTACTCTTTCTGCTCGGCTAAGAATAAATATGTTTATTGGTCAAATGATTATGAAAGTTTTAACTTCTGTAAGTGTTGGAGTTTTCTATCCTTTTACTTATTTTGGTGGAGTAACTTTTAGTTTAGTTATGTTAAGATTAAGTGGGTTTTATTTTATTGTTGAAGTTTGTATGAGGATTTTGCAAGCTATTATTTTTACTGGGTTGTGTGTATTTTATGTAAGTGAGGTAAAATTAAAAGTAGATTAGACTTAAAAAATTAAGAAATAAATTTTAATGTTTTTGATAGAGATTATTGTAATAAAAGAAAATGTTTTTGTGGTTTTACAGCAAGCTTTAGGGTTGATTGGGTTTGTTGGGTTTTTAACTATTGCTCTTGTTTTAATAGGTTTAGTTATTGGTCAAGGATGACGTGAGGAGTGAGCTAAACTAACTTCTTTTGAGTGTGGTTTTGATGCTTTAAGTAGAAGTCGTTGTCCATTTTCTCTTCGATTTTTTATATTAGCTCTTTTATTTTTAATTTTTGATGTAGAAATGGTTTTGGTTTTACCTTTTATTTTTAGTTTGAAAGTTGTTTTTTTAAGTTTTTCTTTTTTGTCGAAGTGTTTAGTTTTTGTTTTTATGGTGGTGCTTTTTTTAGGTTTAGTGCATGAATATAATGAAGGAACTCTTGATTGGGTAGAGGATAAGTAGGTATAATACTTTAAAGAAAAGGTTAAGTTTGCGTCTTAAAATTAGACTTGTGTCTTTATACTTTAATATGTTGTGCCAGATAAATTGGGTTGTCTTGATGGGGCAAAATATGAATTATATTCCAACATAAGTTAGCTTTAGTAGCTATAAAAGTGATGAGCTTTTAACTCGTCGAAGCGGATTAAAGTCTGTCTAAGGCTGTTAAAGTGGCAGAAATTATGCGTTAGATTTAAGCTCTAAAGATAAGGGTGTCCTTTTTTAACAGTGATTAGGTGTTGTTTAGTTACTGTTTTAATGTTAGTAGCGGTAGCATTTTTTATTGTTACGGAGCGAAAGGGTTTGGGAATGCTCCAGATTCGACAAGGTCCAAATAAGGTTAGTGTTAAAGGAATTTTGCAGGCTGTAGCAGATGGCGTAAAGTTGTTTAAAAAGGAGTTTAGGTATCCTTTTTCTTGTAATAAGGAGTTATTTTTGTTAGGTCCTGTAATTTGTTTTTTTTGTGCTTATTCTTTATGGTTGTTGTTTCCTTCTAGGATTGGATGTTTAAATTTTGAATCTGGTTTATTATTTTTTTTATGTATTTCTTGTTTTAGGGTTTATGGGGTGTTTATTACTGGTTGAGTATGTGATTCTCGATATGCATTTTTGGGTGCTATGCGTGCTGTAGCTCAAAGAATTTCTTATGAAGTTTTTTTGAGAACTGCTTTATTTTTACCTCTTCTTTTGGTTGGGAGATTTGATTTTCAGGTTGCGCGAGAGGGATATTTTAGTTCTGTTTTATTAGGTCAGGAGGTATTACTTTTATGATTAATCTCTGTTTTGGCAGAAACTAATCGTGCTCCTTTTGATTTTGTAGAGGGTGAATCTGAGTTAGTTGCTGGTTATAGTGTTGAGTTTGGTGGAGTAGGCTTTGCTCTTATTGCTTTGGCTGAATATAGAAATATTATGTTTATGAGGATAATTACTGGTGTTTTGTTTTTTGGTGGTTTGATAGGAAGATCTTTTTTTGGTAGTTTAGTAATAGCTTTTTGAATAACAAGTTTATCATATTTTATTGTTTGGGTTCGTGGTGTAGTTCCTCGGTTTCGTTATGATTTATTAATGAGATTGTGTTGGGTTATTCTTTTACCTGTAAGTTTATCTTTGTTCTGTGTTGGAGTAGTTTTAAGTTTATAATCAAGTTGGTAGAAAAAATACGTCTAATTTAGGCTTAGGAAATAGACTTAGGTTTACTTGATAGTAAGAAGTAGCATATATAGTGTTTTTTGCTTACACCAAAAAGGAAATTTAAGAATTCTTCTTATTAAGTTTTAGTTTAAATAAAAATTTTTGACTGTTAATCAGAAGAAGCTGTGAAGCAAACTTAGTTGGAGAAGTTGAGTAAAGGAAGAGTGGTTATTAGGTCTTGAAGTTTAATTTTTCTTATTAGGATATTAATTTTAAATTTTTTTTTTTTATTAGAAAATAATGAGGTGGCTTTGATGTTAGAATTAGATTTTTCTTTAAAATTTTTGACTGTATTAAATATTCCTTTTTTTATAGATACTAGCTCTGCTATTTTAGGTTCTGTAGTTTTATTTATTTCTAGATTTGTTATAATTTTTTCTGGGTTCTATATAAGTCATGAAGTTTTTATAGCTCGTTTTATTAGGTTGGTTGTATTGTTTGTATTATCTATAAATTTATTAATTTTTTTTCCAAATTTTTTAATGTTAATAGTAGGGTGAGATGGATTAGGAGTAGTTTCTTTTCTTTTAGTTATTTATTACATAAATAAGGAATCTCTTTCTGCTGGAATAATTACGGCTATTTCTAATCGCTTAGGGGATGTTTTTTTTATTCTAAGAATTGGGGCTTTAAGGTCTTTCTTAAGTCTTGAATTTTTTTCTTTAACTATTTTTAAGTTGAGAATCATTTTTAGGTTTTTAGTTATGGTTGGTAGAATAACTAAAAGTGCTCAAATTCCGTTTTCAGCTTGATTACCTGCGGCGATAGCTGCCCCTACTCCGGTTTCTACTTTGGTTCATTCTTCTACTCTTGTTACTGCTGGGGTTTATGTTTTGTATCGTTTTTCAGGGTTGATTTCTTTGGAATTAATAGTGGTTTTAATGTTTTTTTCTATAATAACTTTAATTATAGCTGGTTTAAGGGCAATTTTAGAGGTAGATATAAAAAAGGTTATTGCTTTATCTACTTTGAGACAATTGGGTGTAATAATGTTGGCTATTTCTTTGGGAATAAAAATAATTGCTTTATTTCATTTGGTTGTTCATGCTTTTTTTAAAGCTTTAATGTTTATGTGTGTAGGTGCTGTTATTTTTTATAGTGGAGGAGTACAAGATGGACGTTTGTTAGGAGAAGGGTGGCGTCGTCTTCCAATTGTAAGAATGTGGTTGGTTGTGTGTAATATGTCTTTGATAGGTCTTCCTTTTATATCCGGATTTTATTCTAAAGATTTAATCTTAGAAATGGGAATGAGTAAAGGGTTTAGTGGTCTTGGGTTGTTTGTTTTTATTGTTTCTGTTGTTTTAACTGTATTATATGCTGTTCGTATAATTTTAATAGTTTTAATGTCAGATTCTATTTTTTCCTTAGAGGGTTATTCTTCTGTAAATTATTTTTTATTCTTTTCTACATTGGGTTTAGGTTTTGGTGCAATTTGAGGAGGATATTTTATTCAAAGAGTAATAAAATCTTTTTATAAGTTTATTTTTATTTCTTCTTTTTTAAAACTAGGAATTTTACTTTCTATTGTTGTTAGTTTAATTATGGTTCTTTTATTATTTATGTTTGGAAATTTAATTATAAAAGGAGGATGATTTTCTTTTTTCTTAGGAAAAATGTGATTTTTGCCTTTTTTGTCTGGTAATTTTATTAGTTCTTGGTTTTTGAGAAATTCATTAAAAATAAATTATTTTTTAGAAAAAAGGTGGTTGGAGAGAATAGTGTGGGGTGGGGGTTTAAAGGAGGTTGCTTGATCTTTTAGGTCTTCTATTCATCAGAGCCATACTAAGGTAGCAGGTGTTATTGTTTTTTTGGGGGTGATTTTATTTATAGTTTTATTTCTTTTATAATAAAATGGAAGTGTTTGTTTTGTTTTTTTTATTGGTAGTTAGACAAATGTTTTTGTCTTTTTCTTTTCCTTTAGCGTTAGGGGCTGTTATTTTAAGATTAGGGGTTTTGGTGGCTTTGTTAATAGTGATAGTTGGTGCTCCTCTTTTTGGGTTTAGTTTTTTTATGGTGTTAGTGGGTGGGGTTTTGGTAGTTTTTGGTTATACTATTTCTTTGGTTCCTTTTATTAAGGCAGAGGGCAAGGGAATAGTTTTTAATTCTAAAGGGTTTTACTTAAGTTTATTTCTTATCAGTGGTTGTTTTTGGTGAGTAGTTTCTAGAGAAACTTATAAGTGAATATTTTTAAGAGGAGTAGAAATTTTCTTTTTTTCTGGTGAATGAGGGGTAGTTATTGTGTTATTAAGGATTTTATTGTTAGTAGTAATAATTACTGTTGTTTCAGTTGCTGGGAAGCAGCACGGAGCATTAATTAAATAGTGATAATAAGTTTTTTTTTTTTTTTATTTTTTTTGTCTGTGTTTTATGTTTTTTATAATAGTTTTCATTTCTTGAATGTTTTATTGGTTTTTGAGTTAATGGTTGTTTCTATTTTTATTGGGTTGTTTTATGGTCTTACAATTGGAACTAATAGTTTTAGTCTTTATTTTTGTATTATTTTTTTAACTCTTGCTGTTTGTGAGAGAGTTTTGGGCTTAAGAATTTTGGTAGGAGTGAGTCGTTTTTCTGGAATATACCAGACTAAGCCTTTTAGGTTTTTAGGGTTTTAGTTAGTGAGCTGGTGTAGAGGCACGAAAAGTTTTGGTCTTTTAAGAATTTTATCATTAGAATGCTTACTTATGGTTTTTACTTTGGTGCCTTCTTTGGCTAGATGGTTGTCATTTTTTATGTTGAGTGTGGGGATTTTTTGGTCTTTGTGTAGGGCTAGAATTTTTGGTGCTTGAGTGGCTATGGAGTTAAGTTTTATTGGTGTTGTAGGTCTTTTAGGAGGTTCTAGTTTTGATGAGAGGGAGAGTTTAGTTAAATATTTTGTTGTTCAGGTAATTGGTTCTTCTTTGTTGATGGCTTCAATTGTTTTTCTTTTAAGGGGGTGTTTTTTGATTTTGGTTGAGGTTGTTTTTCTGTTGGGTTTATTTTTAAAGTTAGGACTTTTTCCTTTTCATTTTTGGGTTCCTAGGGTTATAAGGGGGTTAACATGGTTGGGTTGTTTTATTGTTTCCGTAGTGCAAAAAATTATTCCTATATGATTTCTTACTAATTTTTGTGTTTCTTCTTTTGGATTTGGAATAGTAGAATTTAGTTCTGTTTTGACGTGTTTAATAGGTTGTGTTGGAGGTTTAATAGTTTTACACTTTCGTGTTTTGTTAGGTTATTCTTCTTTGGTTCATATGGGGTTTATGGCTATGATGAGTTTGGAAAGAATAGTTAGTTTCTTTATTTATTATGTTGTATATTTTATTGTAAATGCTGGTTTAATAGTAAGATTGTGAAGTGTAAGGGTTTATTCTTTTTTTGATTTGTTGAAGAGGAAAAGTGGGGGTTCTTTTATTTGGGTTAGATTATACTTGTTGTCTTTGGCTGGTGTTCCTCCTTTTGTAGGAAGGTTTGTAAAAGTAGTTTTTTTATTAAAGGTTTGATTGGTGTTTCCAATAATTTGTGTTGTTTTGTTAGTAAGTTCTGCTGTAAGAATATTTTTTTATTTAAGATTTTTTATGGGTCTTTATTTTAGCTTAGGTAACTTTTTTTTTGTTTCTAACTATTCTTTTAATATAATAAGGAAGAATTTTATTTTGTTGTTAATGAGATTGATAGTTAATGTTGTGGTAAGAGTTGTATTGTTTAGAATGGTTGGGCTTATGTAGCAAAAGTAGTTTAGAAAGAATATAAAGTTGTCATCTTTAAGGGGCCAAAGTGGTCTTTTGTTGGATTAATAGTTTAAGTAGAATAAGAGTTTTGTAAACTTTAGGTATGATTTCGGAAATTTAATCCAAAATATTAGCCTGTGGTATTAGGTTGGTTTTTCCTTCTATTTTATACATGGAATAAGAAGAGAAGAGAAAGGATTGCTCTTTTTGAAGGTTGGGTTCTTAATGGATTAATTGAATTGGGAGTAAGTTATTTTTTATAAAAAAAAGATAAAATAATAATATTTCGACTCCAGTAGATAATATTGAATAGTATTGAAAGATAGTTTAAGAGATTGGGATTAAAAGGGAAGAAATAAAGTGCCAGCACTTGCGGTCAGACTTTGTCCTTGAGCTAATTAGTTTGTAAGAGAGTAATGTTTAAAATAAAATTAAAAGTCTGCTTTTTCTGGTCAAATACAAACAAAAAGTTTGATCTAATTTTAAGTAGTTTTAAGACTAAAGCTCAGAAGGCTGTAATAGAGACGGGGATTTGAGACCCTCTTATTGAAGCTGTCTTAAATCTTACGGGTACTACGAGCAAACGCGTTTAAAACTCGAACAGGTTGGCGGTATTTTATAACCATTAAGGGGAACTTGGCGGTTAAACCGATGATCCTCGTAATACTTTACCCTAAGTTTTCTTTGCATACCGCCGTCATTAGGTGTACCTAAAGGGGAAAGATTGCAGCGAGATATCATTTATTTAATATGTGAAGAAGTTCAGGTAGACGTGTAGGGTTTCTTAGGGGCTTAGCTGAGTTACAAATGTAAAGCAATTATGGATCATAAAATGAAATATTTATGTGAAAGCGTACTTATTAGTAAATTTTAAAGAGAGAAATTTTGAATTGAGTAAATAAAATGCGTACAAATCGCCCGGCGCCCTCGAATATTTAAATTGAGGTAAGTCGTAACATAGTAATGCTAGTAAAAACTGGTGTTGTGAAGAGTAAACTAAGTAAAGTTTTCTGGTTCATGCCCAGAGTATAGAGAAAACATCTCTCTCTTTTAATTTCATCCTGTAGTATAAAAAGTATGTTAAGTTGCAACCTTAAGGGTGTGATATTTCTCCAGGGTTTGAAAGAGGCGTCCGTAGAGGTGTAAAGTTGTAGCCTTTATTATGGGAGTAAAATCTCTCCTTCTTTAAGGAAGTGCTGGGCGCACTAAGACTTCTAATCTTTATTGCAGGAGGTTCAATTCCTTTTACTTCCTTTTGGCACGTACTGGATATCATTTGGTTGATGTGAGGCCTTGGCCTCTAAGAGCTTCTATTGGGGCTTTAGGTTTTACTATTGGTTTTGTTACTTATGTTCATGAGGGAATAAGAATGTTGGTTTGTTGTTTTTTATTAGGTTCTTTTTCTTTAATTGCTTTAACGGCTGTTCGTTGATGAGGTGATGTTATTGTAGAGAGGACTTTTTTGGGGAATCATACTAGTCTTGTGGTTTTAAATTTAAAATATGGTTTTTGATTTTTTGTTTTGTCAGAAGCTTTTCTTTTTGTTAGGTTTTTTTGAGCTTTTTTTAATTCTAGGATTGGAGAGCTATCACAGCAAGGTGTTGGTCATTGACCTCCTTTAGGGGTAAAGTCTATTTGTCCTTGAAAAGTTCCTGCATTAAATACTGCTGTATTAGTTGGTTCAGGTTTGTTTGTAAATTGGGCTCATGGTGCCGTAAAAGCTCATGGTTTGGTAAGGATGGATGATTCTAAGGGTAATAATATTAAAGTTTTTTTGGGGCGGTCTTATACAGGAGGTGAATATTGACGGATTCATGGTTTAATTTCTCTTGGTATTACTATTATTTTAGGTATTTTTTTTACTTGGCTTCAAGCTACTGAATATTATATGGCTTCTTATACTATTGCTGATAGAGTATTTGGTTCTGCTTTTTTTATTTTAACAGGTTTTCATGGTGCTCATGTAATTGCTGGTACTCTATTTTTGACTGTATGCTGAGTTCGATTATATTTATATCATTTTTCTTATCAGCACCATCATTTCGGAATGTATGCTGCTACAATTTATTGGCATTTTGTTGATTTAGTTTGGGTTTTTGTTTACGGAATTATTTATATTTGAGGACATTAGTATTTATAGTTAGTTAAGGACTTTAAGTTATGGAGACTATAATATTTCAAGTATTAAAGAGGGTGTGCCCAAGTTCTGAATAAGGTGTATTTTAAATAGAATATGAGCTTTGGGAGTTCATGGAGCACTTATGTGTCATCTTAACTTTTGTGGATTAATATATAAATTTCTTGTGTGGCTTAAGCCACACAAGAAAAATTATGTTGTATAAATAAATATATATATATATACATATATATATGTATATATATATATAAAGTAATAAATTGATTAACAATATATTTTAAATTAATATTAATATTATAATATATTTATGTTATAAATAATTATATTTTATAATATAATTCAAAAAAAAAAAAAAAAAAAATCTAATAAATTAAAATATTTATTAATATAATATATCTTTTAAAGTTATTTGTTTTTAATTATTTTTTAAATTATATAATTATTTTAAAAAAATTTATTTATACTGAGGAGAGCTTATAATTTATTATAAGCTCTCTCCTCTCAGTATAAATATAAATTTTTTTAAAATAATTATATTTTATTTGTTTTCTTAATAAGAATTTATTGTTAAAATAAATTCTTATTAAGGGGTAGGAGGGGGATCCTAGGGGGAATATAATTCCCCCTAGGTAGAACCTCTGTAGAGGTTATATATAGAACCCATATCCCCCTCCTGGTAGGGATATGGGTGATATATGGGGGAAAAAGGGGGTCTGGGGGAAAAGGGGGGAGAGGTTTAAAAAATATTAAAAAAAATTTTTTTTTATTAAAATGGTTTTTGTGGGTAATTATAAGTTGAGTTCAATAAATTTAATTTTTTGAGAATTTGTTGAAATTAAAATTTTTGATGTTGGAAAAAATTAAAAAATTATTTATTAAGGAATATAAAGTAAAAATTTTTTTAAGGTTTTTAATTTTTTTTGGTTTTTTAAAAATTTTTTTTAGGTTGATTACAGTTTTTATTATTTTTAATTTGTGAAGGTTTACCAGAGGAATAAAAAAGTATCAAGAAGAGTGTAAGGGTACCCCCTTACGTAAAAATTTTAAATTTAAAGTTTAAGCTGGGATTCTTAAGAAAAGGTTTTTTAAAATTTTAAAATTTTATGGTTTTAGGTTTGTATGGGGAATTCTATTTAACGTTTAAAGATTTTTTAATTTTTTTTGGTTTTTTAAAAATTTTTTTTAGGTTGATTACAGTTTTTATTATTTTTAATTTGTGAAGGTTTACCAGAGGAATAAAAAAGTATCAAGAAGAGTGTAAGGGTACCCCCTTACGTAAAAATTTTAAATTTAAAGTTTAAGCTGGGATTCTTAAGAAAAGGTTTTTTAAAATTTTAAAATTTTATGGTTTTAGGTTTGTATGGGAATTCTATTTAACGTTTAAAGATTTTTAAATTTTTTTTTAGTTTTTTAAAAATTTTTTTTAGGTTGATTACAGTTTTTATTATTTTTAATTTGTGAAGGTTTACTAGAGGAATAAAAAAGTATCAAGAAGAGTGTAAGGGTACCCCCTTACGTAAAAATTTTAAATTTAATATTTTTAATTAACAGAGGTAGTTAGAAGAAAATTTCTTATAAAAAAGTTGGTCGCGTAAGTAATTGATTAATAAATAGGATGGTGATTTTTTCTATTTTTTTAGTTAGTAGAGGTAGTTAGAAGAAAATTTCTTATAAAAAAGTTGGTCGCGTAAGTAATTGATTAATAAATAGGATGGTGATTTTTTTTATTTTTTTAGTTAGCAGAGGTAATTAGAAGAAAATTTCTTATAAAAAAGTTGGTCGCGTAAGTAATTGATTAATAAATAGGATGGTGATTTTTTTTATTTTTTTAGTTAGCAGAGGTAATTAGAAGAAAATTTTTATAAAGGTTTATTATTATATAGTTAGTTGTTTTAGTTTAAAATAGGGTCTTGATAGTTTATAAAGAACATAGCGTTGAAGGTGCTAAAGAAGCTTTTAGTTTTAAGACAGTTTTGAATTTAAGAGTGGTAGTTAAGTTACTACGATGCAAATTTGCTTATA